AATTAAAAATGTTGCATAAAAAAAATCAATATAACCTCGATTATATGACCAATCATATGTCACATTTATTATTTTATTCTCAAAAATTTTCAGTTTATTAGAAATACTTTTAACAAATGAATTAAATAAATTCAAATTTTGTAAAGATGAATAACAAGGATTATATAAAAAGGACGCTATAAGAATTCCGAAAGAAGCTATACTAACTGAAAAAATTGCATTTGTTATAAATTCATACCAATCCCAATCCATCAAAAATTTTTTATTTTGATATAAAAGGTTTATAGACGGAGTTAATAATTTTGTTAATATATCCAACTGCATTCCTTCTTGATTGAATTGATTGAAGAAAGGAATTCCTATAATTCCAATGAAGAATGTAAATAAACCTAATACAAGCATAACAAATAGCATAGTATTGGCCGACTCATTAGGATAAGAGAAAATGTTCTTAGTACCGAAATTAGGAATAGTAATAATAGGTCCCCTCATATTTCTTACATTTCTATTAATTGGATATTTCTTTTTAAAAAAAAAAAAAGAAGTCCTTTTGTTATTATTCATGGTTAATAAAGGTAATAAGTGAAATCTTGTTTTAATCCACTTTTGCTCTTCTCTCCCCCATAAAGATATTGAATAAACAGAACTTCGTTTTTTATCACTGTAAGTTTGAAAATAAACATTGAAATGTCCCTCAAAAGTAAGTAAATAGATCCGAAACATATAAAATGCAGTTAATCCCGCTGTGGAAAAAGCTATTATTGCAAAAATTGGTGAATACAACCAACTATCATTAAGAATTTCATCTTTGGACCAAAAACATCCAAGAGGTGGAATACCACAAAGAGAAAGTGTACCTAATAAAAAAGATGTTTTTGTAATTGGTACATGTTTTTTTAAACCCCCCATAAGAATCATATTCTGACTTTTATCTGGAGAATAGCCAACAATAGTTTCCATTGAATGAATAATAGATCCAGATCCTAAAAACAACAATGCTTTGGAATAAGCATGAGTAATCAAATGAAACAAAGCAGCCCGATAAGAACCCATACCTAGAGCCAACATCATATAACCCAATTGAGACATTGTAGAATAAGCTAAACCCCTCTTAATATCCTTTTGAGCAAGAGCTAAAGTGGTCCCTAAAAATAATGTTATTATACCTATCAAAGCTATTAGATTCATTATATAAGGTATAACTATGAAAAGTGGAAGAAGCCGAGCTCCAAGAAAAATTCCAGCCGCTACCATAGTAGCAGCATGTATAAGAGCTGAAATAGGGGTAGGCCCTTCCATAGCATCGGGTAACCATACATGAAGGGGAAATTGGGCAGATTTAGCAATTGCACCAGCAAATAATAGAAAAGCACACAAAGTAGCAAATAAATGATTAACCTCATTATTAGAAACCAAGTTATTGAATATTTCAAACAAACCCCGAAATTCCAAACTGCCCGTTATCCAATAAAAACCTAAAATTCCTAATAATAAACCAAAATCTCCGACACGATTAGTTACAAAAGCTTTTTGACAAGCATTTGCTGCAGTAGGTCGTGTGAACCAAAAACCTATTAATAGATAAGAACACATTCCAACTAATTCCCAAAAAAAATAAATTTGTATTAGATTAGAACTAGTAACTAATCCTACCATTGAAGTAATGAATAAACTAATATAAGCAAAAAATCGCAAATATCCCTGATCATAAGACATATAATTGTCACTATAAATAAGAACCAAAACTCCAACAGTAGTAATTAATATTAACATAATAGAAGTAAGTGGGTCAACCAAATAGCCAAATTCTAAAGAAAAGTCATTATTTATAGTCCAAGACCATATAGATAGATAGATAGAAGGTTTATTTATTTGTTGAATAACTAGATAAGTTGAAAAAAGCATAACTATACTTAACAATAAAACACTTGGAAAAACCCACATACGGCGAAGATCTTTTGTTGCCGTTGGAAAAAGTAAAAGTCCTACTCCTATTAATATCGGAACTGGAAGTGAGATTAAAGCTATAATCCATGAATATTGATATATATATTCCATAAAAATAAATTAAAAAAGTCTTTTTATTTTTATCTTAATTAATTGTTTCTGATTTACCGGTTCTTATTTCTTTTGAAATGATAAGGGGTCAGTTAATAAAATAAAAACTTAAAATAGACAAAATAAAATCTAGAATTTTATAATTATTCTGAATCTTTTTCAACTATTTAAAATATTTCAAATAAAGAAGTTAAAATTTGTCAAATGATATGAACAAATTACTATTGAAAACGATGAAAAAAGAGTACTATATAGTAATATTGATATTAAATATTAATATTCAATTATTATATTATTATTAAGTCAAATTTGATGAATATCCAAAAAATGAAAATGGATATTTCCATTTTCATTATTATTTCGTATTACACTAATTTATATATTGATAAAGCAAAGATAAATAATTATACCAAAACCAGTATTTGATCTGAATCAGAAAAAAAAAACTAACTTATCCCCAATAAAGTTATTTCTTTTGGGGTTATTCTGAAAATTTATTTTGGAACTAATTGATTGTCTTTTATTGTAATATAATTTTAATATTAGACTTTTATTTTTTTAAAAAAGGCTCTGATCTCCAAACTCTGACATCCAAAATTTAACTTTAACATAAAATTAATAAGGAGGAATTACTAAGATATCTTTTAGAAAATTATTTATCTTGGCGTTTTTAGTTTTTACGAGATAACAGATTAAGTACTAGTCTCTTGCACATTTTAAAATTAAAATTATATATACTCTTGCTCTTTTTGGGAGCTTGACCAATTAAATTAATAATTCATAGAAAAGAAAAAAAATAGTAATTTTTTTACTTAGATTTAATATTTTTTTATTTTTTTATATTAATTTAATACAAGGGGTTGGTTTAGTAAAACTTTGGATCTTTTTTATTATGTATTTTTGCCCTTTTTATTACCTATAAATCAATGTAGGACGACAAAAAGAAACTAGACAGAGATATAAAATAGAGATATAAAGAAAGGTATAATCTTTTTGTTTGTATTTTTTGTTTTTATTTGATTATCATATCAACGTTAATCTATTAGATTTATATGGCATAGCAAATTTCAATTTTATAGATATGGGTTTGACTGAGGATATAAGAGGACCAATAAACTAAATATGAATTATTCGATATTGTCGGGAATAGAAAAAAGAAAAATCTTTTTTATTTTATTATTTTTTTTGTTCCCCGTACTTTTTTTATTTATTTAATTACGCGATTTTTCTATATTCATATTTTTATGAAGGGAGTACAATCTAGAAAATAAATAGATAGCTAGATAATTAATAAGAAAAAAAAACAATTGGTTTTGAACAATAGATGTCTTTGACATCCAACTATAGGGATTAAAAACTTATTATAATTTTTAATGGCAGTTCCGAAAAAACGTACTTCTATCTCAAAAAAGCGGATTCGTAAAAATATTTGGAAAAAGAAAGGATATTGGGCAGCATTGAAAGCTTTTTCGTTAGGTAAATCTCTTTCTACAAGGAATTCAAAAAGTTTTTTTTATGCAACAAATAAATAATCAAAGATTGGAATAATCTGAGTTGTTCTGACTCGAAAAGCAGTCAGTCTTATTTGTTTATAATTGGAAATTTTTATAATTTTTTATAAGTTAAAAAAAAAAAAAAAATTTATAAAAATTTGTATTATATTCTTAAGTAAATTCTTAAGTAATTATAGTACTACATTTTAGAATTTTAGAATGAAAATTAATATTTTAGACTTTAAAATAAAATACAAATACTTAATTTATATAAAATAAAATATTAATTTTAAATAATACTCAAAAGATTATAAAAACTATAAATTATATTAACTTAATAATTATATTTTATAATTCTATTATAAATTATATAATTATATATTATAAATTTATGTATTCTATTATCTATTAATATATATAAATATATAGAATAAAAAATATCTAAATAGAAATAAAAGGAAAAATGGATATTCTCTAATGTTTTGTTTTGACCGAATCAATAGCAATAGTAAATTGAAGTGGTTTCGCTTTTATAATAAAAAAGGATTCTTGTGTCTACTAAATTTAAATAATTTAAATATAAATTATAATACTATACTCTTTTGTTTGAAAAAAGAATAAACGCAAGCACAGGATTAACGTTTCTTTTGAATATGCTTTATTGTTTTTAGGGTGGGGAAAATAAGAATCCCCATCCATCGATTCAAGAATAAAAGATTTTTCTCTTTTATTATTTTATACCATAAAATAATAACTATAGTATTTAGTATATCTAATATACTTAATTTATACTTAATTAAACTAATTATAGAAGAATATATATATATAATTTGTAGTCAAAATTAATTAATTAAGTTTAAAATGTGTTTTAAAATTCTCTAAACCTTTTCTTTTTTTCTATAAATTATTATTACTATATATCCCTAATTTTTAATTTAAGCAAATTCAATTAAGAAAAACCCTTTTTTAAGTGATTATACTAAAAATACGATTATATAAAAAATACACCAATTTTAGACCCTATGTTTCCACTGAAAGATCAATCAACAAATATATATTTCTATAATTAATATAGAAATATATACCTAAGTAATATACATAAATTGATTTATAAAATAAAAATGATTTTTTTTTAAGTACGCTACAATTATGATATGAAATACGATATACTTATGATAGAAGTTGAAATTTTTTATTACATAATATACCTAGCCTGGCCCAAAACCTACCAATATTTTGTTTGCTAAATCTTAAGACAAATTCTTTACACAATTAAAACCAACACTGACATTTAATACAAAGCTATGCAAAGAGTTACAATCCCCTGCATATATTAACAAAATCGTGATACATAAAAATCCTATTTTTATGTCATCGAAAAAATGCATTTTTTAAGATTCATAAAATAAATCAGTAAGAAATGAATTATTAAAAAACTAAGTCAAAAGAAAATGCAAGTCATAAAGAACGTTTTGAGTTCAATCCATAGATTGAGGTGAGGTTATAACTATCCAGTTACACCAGTTAGATTTTATTCGAGCATAAAAAAATAAAAATAAAGTATTTTAAAATCCCAGTAGTTAAGTTAAATAAAACGAACATTCTAACACTATAACTAAAAAATAGACCAATAAAAATACGGATTATTATTAAAATCGTTACGTTAAAATTCTAATTTTAAAAAAAGTTTTTATTCAACAATTTTTATTTTAATCTTTCCTAAATTCTTTCCTAAATATATATAATATATATTGAATTGACTACTTCAATCTCGACGATTGAATAAAAATAGGTTATTATAATTTAGAACAAGCCGCTATGGTGAAATCGGTAGACACGCTGCTCTTAGGAAGCAGTGCTAGAGCATCTCGGTTCGAGTCCGAGTGGCGGCATGACATATTCGAAAAGAATAAGTCCTATATGGAATTCAATTCCCAATTTTAATTCCTATCCTAAAAATTGAGAATTGAGGAACTTTCCTTTATTTTAATTTAAAATTGTTTATGATATTTTCAACTTTAGAGCATATATTAACTCATATATCCTTTTCGGTCGTTTCAATTGTAATTACAATTCATTTGATAACCTTATTAGTCGATGAAATCGTAGGACTATATGATTCGTCAGAAAAGGGGATGATGACTACTTTTTTCTGTATAACAGGATTATTAATTACTCGTTGGATTTATTTAGGATATTTACCATTAAGTAATTTATATGAATCATTAATCTTTCTTTCATGGAGTTTCTCCATTATTCATATGGTTCCGTATTTTAAAAAGTATAAAAACTATTTAAATTTAAACGCAATAACCACGCCAAGTGCTATTTTTACCCAAGGTTTTGCTACTTCGGGCCTTTTAACTGAAATGAATCAATCCGAAATATTAGTACCAGCTCTCCAATCCCATTGGTTAATGATGCACGTAAGTATGATGGTATTGGGCTATGCAGCTCTTTTATGCGGATCATTATTATCACTAGCTCTTCTAGTCATTACATTTCGAAAATTCCTAAGGATTTTTAGTAAAATCAATAATCTCGTAAATGAGTCGTTTTCCCTGGGCGAGATTCAATACGTGAGAGAAAAAAATAATCTTTTACCAAACACTTTTTTTCTTTCTTCTAGGAATTATTACAGGTTTCAATTGATTCAACAATTGGATCTTTGGAGTTATCGTATTATTAGTCTAGGGTTTATCTTTTTAACCATAGGTATTCTTTCGGGAGCAGTATGGGCTAATGAAGCATGGGGATCATATTGGAATTGGGATCCGAAGGAAACTTGGGCATTTATTACGTGGACCCTATTTTCGATTTATTTACATACTCGAACAAATAAAAATATTGAAAGTGTAAATTCCGCAATTGTAGCCTCGATGGGCTTTTTTATAATTTGGATATGCTATTTTGGGGTTAATTTATTAGGAATAGGATTGCATAGTTATGGTTCATTTACATTAACATCTAATTGAATTAAAGATAAAGAAAGGACTTGATAAATAGAAAATAAACATAAGACAGCATAAGTGTATAAAATAAAACTTCGTGTAATCCAGGGAGAACCCTTTGATTTGATTCAAAGGGTTCTCCGTGGATTACATACCTGGTTATAATAAACTTCCAATTTATTTTACTCAAACTTAGGAGAAGAAAAAGGACTTATTTTTAAGTGTCGAACAAACACTTTTAAAAATCATATGATTGATTTATGTTTGCTTTTTTGGTTTACTCACAAAAATGATGGATAAAAAGAATTAGATAGAAGAGCTTCGACTTTGTCAACTGATAATGAGAAAACGAAATCTGGATAAATACCAATAGCTATTACGGGTAAAAGAATAGAGATCGAAACAAAAAATTCTCGCGGCCCAGAATCGACAAAATAAGAGTTTGTCGCAGTAAAAAGCTTGTATCCATAGAACATCTGTCGTAACATAGATAATGAATAAATAGGAGTTAATATCATTCCAATTGCCATTACAAAAGTAATTAGTATTTTTGTCATTAAAAGATATTTTTGGCTAGTAAGTATTCCAAAAAATACTATTAATTCTGCAACAAAACCGCTCATGCCCGGTAATGCAAGAGAAGCCATTGATAAGATACTGAAAGTCGTAAATATTTTTGGAATTGTGATAGCCATTCCACCCATTTCATCGAGATAAGCAAGACGTATTCTATCATAACTCGTTCCTGCCAAGAAAAAAAGCGCCGCGCCAATAAATCCATGAGAAATTATTTGTAAAATGGCTCCATTAAGTCCTGTATCGTTTATAGAACCAAGTCCTATAATTATGAAACCCATATGAGATACAGAGGAATAAGCTATTCTTTTTTTTAAATTACGTTGACCAGGAGATGTTGAAGCTGCATAGATTATTTGAATTGTGCCGACTATCATCAACCAAGGAGAAAATATAGAATGTGCGTGAGGTAATAATTCCATATTGATCCGAATCAATCCATACGCTCCCATTTTTAATAAAATTCCAGCTAGAAGCATACAAGTACTGTAATGTGCCTCTCCATGAGTGTCTGGTAACCAGGTATGTAAGGGTATAATCGGCGATTTGACAGCAAAAGCAATAAAAAATCCAATATAGAATAGCATTTCGAGTGCTACAGGATACGATTGATTAGCTGATGTTTCAAAATTTAATGTTGGTTCATTAGAACCAGATAAACAAATACCTAGAATTCCCATTAATAAAAAGGCGGAACTTCCTGCAGTATACAAAATAAATTTTGTAGCTGAATACAAACGTTTCTTTCCTCCCCACATCGCTAGAAGTAGATAAACTGGAATTAATTCTAATTCCCACATGATGAAAAAAAGTAAAAGGTCTTGAGAAGAAAATGGTCCTATTTGACCGCTATACATTGCTAACATCAGGAAATGGAATACTCGGGATTCTCGAGTAATTGGCCGAGCCGCTAAAGTAGCTAAAGTAGTGATAAACCCCGTTAGCAAAATAGGTCCTATCGAAATTCCATCTATTCCCAATCTCCAGGAAAAATCCAAAAAATCGATCCATTTATAATCCTCTGTCAGTTGGATTAATGGATCGTCCAATTGGAAATGATAACCGAATGCATAGGTTGTTAGAAGGAGTTCGATTATACATATACAAAGAGTATACCACCTAATTACCTTATTTCCTCTATGAGGAAAAAAGAAAATTAGGGAACCTGCAAATATTGGCAAAACTACAATTATCGTTAACCAAGGAAAATAATTCGTGGTAAAAACAAGATACACTTGGACCAGAAAAACCCGTGCTCAATCTCAATATATTATATATTGAGATTGAGCACGGGTTTTTGTCGGTAAAGGCAAAAAAAATAAAATTGTAGTCGTATTCAAGTAGGTTTTTGGAAAGTATCAATAAGCTAGACCCATACTTCGAGTTGTTTCATGCCACAAATAAACTCGAACACTCAAGAAATCCGTTGGACAGGCAGATTCACATCTTTTACAACCCACACAGTCCTCTGTTCTTGGAGCAGAAGCAATTTGTTTAGCTTTACACCCATCCCAAGGTATCATTTCTAATACATCTGTGGGGCAAGCTCGGACACATTGAGTACACCCTATACACGTAGCATAAATCTTTACTGAATGTGACATTGGATCTATAATCTTTTTTTTTCTTTTTTAATAATAAATTTTCGATCTAGTAAACTTGTATGTAAATGAATCATATATTTAGATACCAGATGAATCAATGATTTATATTTGCCAGAATCTTTATAATCAATCTACTTCCGGCTCGACTCATGGGAGAGAACTAAGATACTTTGATTTCTTATATTTTCGCAAACATGATCATACATTATGTATAATACATACTAAATTCGAATTTATGAATATTCTAATTTGTATGGTTAATACTACTTATCATTTATATTACTACTGATCATTCATACTACTTATTCAACAAATTCGATTGATTGATACGAGTTGATTTTCTGTTACGATAAATTGACGAAACAATAGCTGGTCCAATGGCTGCTTCGGCGGCTGCAATGGCTATAACAAAAATGGAGAAAATATTTCCTTTTAATTGGCGACTATCAACAAAATCAGAAAATGTTACGAAATTTATATTAACCGCGTTCAGTATAAGTTCAAGACACATAAGAGCTCTAACCATATTTCGGCTGGTGATCAATCCATAGATACCGATAAAAAATAAGTAGGCACTCAAAACAAGTACATGTTCGAGCATCATTGACCAACTCCTTATCAATTTCGATTCATTTCAATATAATATGAACAATAATAGAAAATGACTATAATATAAAAAAAGTACGGAAGAAAGAAATATATTGGTAATAGATCAAATAAAAGAATTTTTATTTTATATTTTAAACATAAACAATTTTAAATTCTAATTGAAGGTAAATAATTGTGATAACACAGAATGGAGTTTATTTTGGATTGCTGTTACCAATTTTATAGATTTATTATTGGCGCGCCACGGTAATTGCACCTATCAAAGCCGCTAAAAGAATTATCGAGATGAATTCAAATGGAAGAAAAAAATCCGTTGATAAATGAATTCCAATTTGTTGACTATTACTTATCAAATCGTGTTCTATAATCTGGTTTAATCTTGTAGTCCAAATAATCCCGTACCATGATATATCCGTAATAGTAGTTATTAGTAAACCAAAAATACTTGTACAAATCAGCAAAGTAAACCCATTCCCAACGGTCCAAAGATTAAAATCTTTGTAATATTCTGAACCATTCATGAACATCACAGCAAATATGATTAAAACATTTATAGCTCCCACGTAAATAAGGAGTTGTGCGGCGGCTACAAAATATGAATTTGATAGAATATATAATAAAGATATAGAAACAAGAACTAATCCCAGCGAAAAGGCAGAATAAATTGGGTTGTTAAGTAATACTACTCCTATACCTCCTAAGATAAGACCTAATCCCAGAAAGACTAAAAGAAAATCATGTATTGGTCCAGGCAAATCCATTATATGTAAAATAAGAGGTAAATAAATCGAAATGTTTTTCATGACCTTATTGAGACCAGACCAGAAAAAATTGTTGATGATTCATAAGAAATTTCTAATTGAATTAAATCCTAAGGGGTGTGAATTAATGTGGGGTACAGTTATTGGACTAATTTCATGTTTTATATGAATAGAGTCTGAATAGAGTAGTTCGAATACGAAACTATACATTTCGAAATAATGTCAGATATAGTAATTAATGATAATTAATTTTCAATCCAAATTACGACGTACTTCTTACTAACCAATCAATAGTTGAGGTTTGTAGTTATTGAGACCAAACAAAAGGAAAAAACTCATTTATTTAATGACCCCCAGTAATTCAAGATCTTTTTTTCATCAAGGATTTATTTATTTTTTTATTTGAGGAGAATTCAAAATTGTTCGAATTGTATAATCGTCAATTACTGACATTGGTAAACGACCTAGGGCAATTTGATTATAATTCAATTCGTGACGATCATAAGTAGAAAGTTCATATTCTTCAGTCATTGATAAACAATTTGTTGGACAATACTCAACACAGTTACCACAAAATATACAGATTCCGAAATCAATACTGTAATTAAGTAATCGTTTCTTGCGAATATCAGTTTCCAATTTCCAATCAATGACGGGCAGATCTATAGGGCAGACACGAACACATACTTCACAAGCAATACATTTATCAAATTCAAAATGGATTCGACCGCGGAAACGCTCCGTGGCGATTACCTTTTCATAAGGATATTGAATAGTTATGGGTAAACGATTTACGTGGGATAAGGTAATCATGAAACTCTGACCTATGTACCTTGCAGCTCGTACTGTTTGTTGACCATAATTCATGAACCCGGTTATCATAGGGAACATATTGTGAATATATTATGAATAATTTTATGTTTGTTTATTTCTCTTGTTTGATCCAAGTTGAGAATATAGGATATCATCTTCTTTTACAGTGAAAAGAGTTGGGAAGAAGTTGTTAATAATAGATTACCGAGAGAAATAGGTAAAAGAAATTTCCAGCCAAGATTCAATAGCTGGTCCATTCTTAGCCTAGGTAAAGTCCATCTTGTTGTGATAGGAATGAACAAGAACAAATAAGTTTTAGCTAATGTAATAAACATACTAATTGTCGGTTCAAAAACACCATATGTTTTATTTATTTCAAAAAAATCAAAAACAAATATGTACGGAATAGAGATATTCCAACCGCCCAAGTAAAGAACTGTTACAAATAATGAAGAAACTAATAGGTTTAAATAGGAAGCAACGTAAAATAAACCAAATTTGATACCCGAGTATTCGGTTTGATAACCTGCTACTAATTCTTCTTCTGCTTCTGGTAAATCAAAAGGTAATCTTTCACATTCTGCTAGGGAAGAAATTAGAAAAATAATAAACCCTATAGGTTGACGCCACAAATTCCATCCCCAAAAACCATATTTTGATTGTGCCTCAACTATATCAACTGTACTTGAACTATTAGATAATCATAGTCGGTGATACCATCACTGTTACCATCGCTAGTCCAGAACCGTACATGAGATTTTCACCGCATACGGCTCCTTGAGGACCATAAATAAATCTAGGGATCAGGTCAATATTATTTTATCTTGATATGTTTATACGATGGATAAGGTAAAAATTTATTGTACGATCCCGAATTAGACCAATTTAATTCTGTCTGTTCTGCTTTCATTATTATATATATATAATAATATAATAATGAAAAATAGAAAAATCAAAGTACTTCTGAATTGATCTCATCCTTTATTTAATGATTTCAATAATAATTTCAATTTTTCTTTGTTGAGTAATAACTTATTTCTTCAATGAAATACTCTTTCTAACTTATAAAAATTGAAATAATTCGTCCTTTTCACTTATGAAAAAGAATTATACATTAATTTAGAAGTTATGATATGAATTCTATCTATATCTATATAAATATGGATATAGAAAGGAAAGGATAAAAGTATAAAGAAAGACTAAAAAAATCTTTTTTTCGTTTCTATTCTTCTTTCTGTTTCTGGAAAAAGGAGACTTACAAAATAAAAAAGAAATCAATAAAGGATTATTTCGTTTCCAATAGTCATTTATTTAATCGACGAATAGGAGCATACTCTGGATCGGAATCATCGGGAGTACTGCCTGATCATTTCTACCAACATAAAGCCTCAATTAATATTCTTTGTATATTATGCAGAAATATTCTTTTACATAATCTTCATTACTAATCCTTTGTGTATCTTGGTGTTTCTAACCATCCACTCGTTTTTGTTCAATCATCCGTTAAGGTAATACATGTATGAGAATACATACAAAGGATAGTGAAAACTCACTATGGTTGATCTTTTGAACCCGCTTCAAGTCAGGATGACGAATCACCCAATCTTGGGGCAACCGCTTTCTTATGCTTATGTTTATTTCCGCTCAACTCTCTAACTCTTATACATAGAAAATGAGACTCACTTTTTTTACTGCGAATTTATATATTATATAAGCTGTTTTCTTTCACTCATATAACTATCTGATTTAGTTCATCCATCTGAATAATGAATAAAAAATGAAGATATTTACTCAAATTATTCCACCTTTTTTCCTAGAAAGGAAGGAATAGAGACCACTTTATATCTTAACGAATCGCACGTAGAGATATTGATAATACACATAAAGTTAATGGTATTTCATAACTAATCGATTGAGCAGCAGCTCGTAGACCACCTAAAAAAGAATATTTATTATTTGAACCGTATCCTGACATAAGAAGGCCGATGGGAGCGATACTTGAAATGGCAATCCATAAAAAAACACCGATATTTAGATCCACTAAAACAAGGTGAGAACTAAAAGGAACTACTGAATAGCTTACTAAAATGGATATAACCGCAATGGATGGTCCGATACTGAATAAAAGAGTTTCTCCTCTAGATGGAAAAATATTTTCTTTGAAAAGTAGCTTTGACCCATCTGCTAAAGCTTGAAGAACTCCCAAAGGTCCGGCGTATTCAGGTCCAATACGTTGCTGTATCCCTGCGGATATCTCTCTTTCTAACCATACAATTACTAGTACACCTATTGTGATTCCCAATACAGGAGTAAAAATAGGAATAAGGGTCCATATAATTCCATAGGTCTCTTTTAAAAATTCGAATCTAGAAAAAGAATTAATATCTTGTACTTCTGGTGTATCAATTATCATTTTAACGATCAACTTCTCCCATAATGATATCTATGCTACCTAATATTGTCATAATATCAGCCAATTTCATTCTTTTAACTAACTGAGGAAGAATTTGCAAATTGATAAAACCCGGCGGACGAATTTTCCATCTCCAAGGAAACCCACTCAGATCTCCTATCAAAAAGATTCCCAATTCTCCCTTTGGGGCTTCAACTCTCACATAGAGTTCTTGTTTCGGCAATTCAAATGTAGGAGAAGGTTTTTTACTAATAAATCGATAGTCAAAATCATTCCATTCTGGATTCCTTTCTCTATCAAAGTATCGGATTTCTAAATTCTCATATGGCCCCCCCGGAATTCCTTCTAGAGCTTGTTGAATAATTTTTATGGATTCTGTCATTTCACCAATTCGGACTAGATAACGAGCTAGTGAATCTCCTTCGTTTTGCCACTGTACTTCCCAATCAAATTCGTCGTAACATTCATAACGATCAACTTTACGAAGATCCCATTGTATTCCAGAAGCTCGTAACATTGGTCCTGATAAACCCCAATTTATTACTTCCTCTCTACCAATAATGCCTACTCCTTCAACTCGTTCTAAAAAAATAGGATTTCGGGTAATAAGTTTTTGATATTCAGTAACTCCTATTAAAAAATAATCGCAAAAATCTAAACATTTATCTATCCAGCCATGAGGTAAATCAGCCGCTACTCCTCCGATACGAAAATAATTATGCATCATTCTCATACCGGTGGCATCTTCAAATAGATCATATACTAATTCTCTTTCTCTAAAAATATAGAAGAAAGGAGTCTGCGCCCCAATATCTGCCATAAAAGGACCAAGCCACAACAGATGAGAAGCTATACGACTCAACTCCAACATAATTGCTCTTATATAGCTGGCTCTTTTAGGCACTTGGATATTTCCCAACAACTCCGGTCCATTTACCGTTATTGCTTCTGTGAACATAGTAGCTAAATAATCCCAACGTGTTACATAAGGCAGATATTGTATAATTGTTCGGTTTTCCGCAATTTTTTCCATTCCTCGGTGTAAATATCCTAATATTGGTTCACAGTCAATAACATCTTCACCATCGAGAGTAACAATGAGGCGAAGAACACCATGCATTGATGGGTGGTGGGGACCCATATTTACTATCATGAGGTCTTTTCTTGTAGCTGGTATATTCATAAGGTTCTCTTTTTCCTCGATTCATTCTTTCATAAATTACTGAAAAGCGAAAATAAGTTCATTAAAATAAAAGTCAAGATCTAATAAATCAAATAATTCAATAATTCAAAAAGCCTCTTCAAATTAAAATTAACGTGTTTTTGATTCCCGAATATCTAACTGATTAATTAATTCTTTATAACGTATTTTATTTTTCTTTGACAAATAAGACAGCATCCTTTGGCGTTTTCCCAAAATTTTACGGAGGCCTTTCTGAGATAAATAGTCTTTTCTGTGCAATTCCAAATGGGAAGAAAGTTTGAGTATCCTATTACTGAGGCTTAGTATTTGAAATGCAACAGACCCCCTGTTTTCTTCTTTTTCTTCGTTTGAAATAACCGAAATGAATGATTTTTTTACCATAAAATGAAATCTTCCCCCCCGCCGGCCTTTATTGCTATTGCTAGATATTTTTATTGATCAATAATAATAATAATAATTATACTCATTTTTTTTTTGGCATAGACAATACAATAATCTTAATTTTGTTAATAATTCCCAATTTTAAAATTGGATTCGAGTAGGTAAATAAAAAAAAAGATAGTTGTCTGCACTCACAAAAGATAAAAAATTATACCTAAAATTTAACAATAAACTAAGAAGATTTTTGTATCATTTCTAGATATTGATATGTCATTGAATTATTATCATGTATTATAATGGAATGTAAAACAATACATGTGTGCATCTTTTTGTCTTCATATACGCAATAAAGTACGGTAAATAAAATCAATCCCTATTTCACTTTTTTCCAGTACACGGCTCAGTTCATTTTTAAATTGCGGATACATATGTACCCTTACCATACTGAAACGACTGCCATTATTGGTATCAAACCAATAGCGATTCATACAAGCGAAATCTTCTAATCGATAATTAGGCCAAAGAAAGAACTTTAATTTAATTAGTGTATTTTGATTTATTTTGCTTTTATTCAAAACTAGACTCCTTACCTTATTTTCATTACAAAAAAATGCATTGCTAGGCATACCATTTCTATTCCTAGAATTGAAACAAATTAGAATTCTCAATTCTTTACGATGTCTAGGGGATAAAATACTTTCAGGAACAAACAAATCATAATGATTTTTGTCTCTATTTTCAGTCATCTTTTGATGTTTTGAAATGAATTCATCAGAATTCTTCGTATCAACAAGGCCTTTTTTGCGGTACCTTTGATTAATTGTGTGCTTACTCTTATGAACCAACGAGATACTTAGAGTTTGATACATAATAAATTGTCCTTCATTTTTTATAGACAGACGAACTGGTTCGATAAGTAATATTCCCCTTTTAATCAATTCTGTAAGAGTGAAATTTTTCTGAATCATTATAAGATCCAGATTTATTTCTCCCCTTTGAATAGAGGCTATAGTAATTTCTCTTAGGTTTATCGGTCTAAGCAGGGAACAATATATTTTGATGTTATCGATCATTTTTTTATTTAAAGAATCGTCCCATCTCAATTGAAAAAGCAAATATCTTTTTAGTAAGAAATAAAACTCCGCTTCCATGTTGGTCCTGGATTGTTTTTTATTTTTTTTAATCTTTGATACTACATAATTTTCTTCAATATCTTTTTCTTGGTTTGAGAGAGTTGATTCAAAATCTGTTTTGATTGTACATTCTTTTTCTCCTTGATTTTGATTTTTTTTTTCTAATTCAAGATATTTTTTTTCATTTGAAAATATTGATAGAAAAATATCTCGTTTTTTCTTTCCTGTCGTTTTTTTATTTTCACTGGCATTTTCATTTACATTAAAATTTAAAAGTAGAAATTTGATTGGTATGTACCATGGTTTAATCTTATACGAAGTATAAAGTATCAAAAATTCTGGGAAAAACCAAAGTTCGAGATTCGATATGGGACAACTTAGTATTTCTTCATTCATTCTCATCCAATCAAAAAGTTTTTTTTTTTGATTGGATGGGTTCATTTCTTGATTTTGATGAATCGTGGGATAAAAAAGACCTTTCTTGTCGATTTTATCAATTATTTGATAATTATTAGCCCTAGTCTCAGTATATTTATTACTGTTGGTGTCACTATCCATATTGATCCAGGCCCTAATATCCATCTTCTTTCTAAGACAAAAATTGAGAATTATCCAATCAAAATCTTTTCTATCCGAATTGGTCTTTCTTTTTTTTCTATTTATAATATTATATTCTACTAGATAATTATTGACAGGGATACCTACTAGCATATTAAAGATTTTTCGTTTATGTTCGTTGTAATTATAAAAAACCGCTTGGTTATGATTTACTTGTAATGGTAATCTATAAATAGACGAGTTTTTCTTATCTTCATAATTAATAAAATTATATGATAAAATATCATATATATATTGTTTTTTAACATTTTTTTTTTCAGATTTAAAGTTAATTAATGGGTTTTCTTCATATGAATCCCATTTGTTTAAATGGTTATTTTGAAATATAGAGTGTTGATTTATGCTATTTCTACTTTTTTTTTTTTGTGGTACTAATCTAGACTGAGATAAATTATTTTGATAATAACCCTTTAACCAATTTTTCCATTGATTTATTTCAGAATTGGGGGGGTTCTTATGTCTCAATTCGAAATGAAATATTTTTTGTGTTCCAAGGAAATAATTTTTTATTTCATTCTTAAGAAAAAGAGATGCTCCATTATATTGAAAGACAGATCTTAATCTTAACTTATATAAATTCAAAAAGTTAAAAATCGGGCTTTGTGATAATTTGTAAAAGACATATGCTTGTGACAAATAAGATAAGTCACAAAAAGTTTGTAAGTTCTTATTATTAAGATTAGAATTAGAAAGTGACTCTTTTATAGTCGAAATAAACTGCGTTATATTTTGATTTGTTTTATCAATTTTCTCTTGATTTATTTCATTATTGTAAATATAGTTATTATAGGAATTATAGGAGCTATATTTATTAAAATCTTTTTTTCTTGATTCAAAAAAATAAAAAAAACGTTGTCCATTTATTCTAGGAATATTACTGATAAATAAAAAGATATTTATATATATTCTTTCAATGGAAAATCTTATAAAATAATTTGATTTACGTATTAGTCTAATATTTCTTCTTTTTAATAGCCGCAAAATCTTTTTTGGTGATTCCACTCTTTTATCATCATAACTCATTTTGTTAGAACTAATATTTATATGTGGACTTATAAATCCTTTTTTGTTGTCTTTTGAAATTTTTTGTATTTGATTTATAATTGTGTTTGTTCTATCAGTTAAATCTTGTATTTTTTTTTTTGTTAATGAAAAAGTTGTCCAATTTGTAGATTGAATGTTAATGGACGGTTCATGAATTATTTCATTATCGATTATCAATTTTTTTTCTTTTTTGCTTTCACTCAATTCAGATAGTTCTATTTCTCTTAATCCAACTAGTAGAATTGGGTTCATTTTTGAGAGTTTTTTTATTATTTTTTTTATAAATAGAATATTTGTAATAACCCATTTTCTTCTTTCTTTTGAGACATTTATAAAAGATTTTGTTCTTTCTTTTAAAATTATTAGAATTCTAAAACACTTCTTTTTGAATTTTATAAGTTTTTTTTTGAGTTCTTTAAAAATAGGTTCAAAAAATGAAAGTTGTTTTCTGGGAGAACCAAAAGGAAGTTCAGTTTCCATTCCCCAAACTGTTAAAAAACAAAAATCATTTTGTTGTTCTTTTTTTTTCATTCGATCGTTATAATTGTTTCGTAGTTTTTGTAGCTTAAGCTTAGATTTGTGCCAAGGTTTCAGACGAAAAGGAAATAGGATCTTTATTTGAATACCGTCTATTAACCAGTTTTTTGGAAATTCTTTTTCTGCTAATTGAACACCATTATAAGTGCAGTTAACATGCACTTCTCTCTTCCAATCCTTTAAATCCTCCGACCATTCAGGAAATTGAAATAATAATATACGACCAATATTTTTAACTATTATCAATGAGGGTAATATAATATATTTTCTCAGAATTGATTGGGTTACTAACACAAAACCTCTTATTACTTGAGCAAATACAATGCTATCCCAGGTTTCCGCTATTTCTATACGTGCATTTTCTCTTCTTTTTTCTTTTTGAGTACTTTCTTTTTCTTTTTTCTCTTTATAATCATAGTCTGAAATTTGTAATTCTGACTTTTTCCATAGCCAATTTTTAAATTTTTTTTTTATCGACTCTGAAAAATCAAAAGAAAAATAAACGTCTTTGTCGATTCTGTCCAAAAAAAGAAGGGAATGTACATGTGCTTGAAAGGTTTTCCAAATAACTGTTTTACGCCTTTGAGCTCGCATTGAGCCTTTGATTATGTCTCGACGAAAATCCGATTGTTGTGAATAACGTATCAAAGCAATGTTGTTTGTTTCATCATTATTATTAGTATCTTGGGAATTACTATAACCATTGGTTTTTTCGATGTCATAATTAAAAATCACTACACGTTTGCGTTTTCTTGAACGAATCTGAGAATCCCTTCCCGAAGCGTCTTTATTTTCTCCCGCCTCTTGTTCCAAATCGTTGATTAATTTGTATGACCATTGCGGAACTTTTTTTTTGATTTCTTTTACCCCAATAGCTTGGTTTCTAATTGCTTTATTGTTAGGATCAGTTAGAAATCTTTCAAATAGAAATCTTATTTTTTTTTCTCGCACTTCTAAATCTAAATTGATTTTTATTTGTTTCTGTTCAGGAAGTAAATAAAATTCTTTAAAATTTAAACGTGAGGTTGGTTTTCCATTAAATTCATTGATTAAGTTCAAGAAAAAATTCATTTCTCTTGATAATAATTTTTTATCAATTCTATCAAATGGTTTTTTTTTTTCTTCAAATTCTAAATAATTAATAATAAGAAAGAGACCGTGGATTTTATTTACCCAACCTCTTTGTCTTTGTATGTAATTTTGTATGGAAATTTTATCTTTGATTGAAAGTGAAAACCTTTTTTTAATTTGTCCACGGTATGCTCCATTCAAGAAAGGATCATATACCTCAGGTAAGTATTTTTTTTTCGGATTATTATGACCCAATCTAGTTCTTTTTTCTAGTACATCCAAAATAAGGGATTTACTATATAGAGATAGAGTTTTGTCAAGAGCCTTGACTATATTTATAAATTTCTTGTTTAGGTTTTTTCTTTTTTGTTCATTAGTATAACCCCAATTATTATATAATTCGTCAGAGTAGAATTTATCTGTTAGGAACAGAGACATCTTTCTTTGTATCATTTCGAAAAAGGTTGACAAACTGGGTGGATACGTAAAAGATATTCTTTTTTTTCCATCGCTTTGGCATGTATGAAAAAAATATTGTGACATCTCATTTTTTACAGCATTTTCAAATCGATTCTTTTTGATATAACGAAATGGGCGATTCCATCGTTTATAGTCGAAAAGAATAGTCACAAGAGGTTTTTCAAACCAGAGGATCTTTTTTTTTTCTTTAAATATTTCTAACTTCGAATTTTCTTGATTCCGATCCATATCCAGATAATCAGTTTCATAAACGG